AGATGGTCCAATACTGAATAAACGAGTATCTCCTCTAGATGGAAGAAGATTCTCTTTGAAAAGTAATTTGGTACCATCTGCTAGAGCTTGAAGAATTCCCAAAGGTCCTGCGTATTCAGGACCAATACGTTGTTGTATACCTGCAGATATTTCTCTTTCTAACCAAACAATTACTAATACACCTATTGTGATTCCTAATACAGGAGTAAAAATAGGGATAAGCATCCATATGATCCCATAGACCTCTTTTAAGGATTCCAATCTAGAAAAAGAATTGATAGCTTGTACTTCTGTTGTCTCAATTATCATTTTAACGATCAACTTCTCCCATAATGATATCTATACTACCTAGTATCGTCATAATATCAGCCAATTTCATTCTTTTAACTAACTGAGGAAGAATTTGCAAATTAATAAACCCCGGTGGGCGAATTTTATATCGCCAAGGAAAAACACCCTTATCTCCTATCAGAAAAATTCCCAATTCTCCCTTTGGTGCTTCGACTCTTGCATAAAGTTCTTGCTTCGACAATTCAAAAGTTGGAGAAGGTTTTTTACTAATGAATCGATAATCAAACTCATTCCATACAGTATCTTTTACTCTATCAAAGCGGCGGATTTCTAAATTTTCATAGGGACCTCCCGGAATTCCTTCTAGGGCCTGTTGAATAATTTTTATGGATTCTGTCATTTCACTGATTCGTACTAAATAACGAGCTAATGAATCCCCTTCTTTTTGCCATTGCACTTCCCAATCAAATTCGTCGTAACACTCATAATGATCAACTTTACGAAGATCCCATTGTATTCCGGAAGCTCGTAGCATTGGTCCCGACAAACCCCAATTTATTGCTTCCTCTCCACCAATAATGCCTACTCCTTCAACTCGTTCTAAAAAAATGGGATTCCTTGTAATAAGCTTTTGATATTCAGCAATTCCTGTTAAAAAATAATCGCAAAAATCCAAACATTTATCTATCCAGCCATAAGGTAAATCAGCAGCGACTCCGCCAATACGAAAAAAATTGTGCATCATTCGCATACCGGTGGCAGCTTCGAATAGGTCATATATCAATTCTCTTTCTCGAAAAATATAGAAGAAAGGAGTCTGTGCCCCAATATCTGCCATAAAAGGGCCAAGCCATAACAAATGCGAAGCTATACGACTTAACTCCAACATAATGACTCTGATATAACTGGCCCTTTTAGGAACTTGAATATTGCTTAATTGCTCTGGCGCATTTACAGTTATTGCTTCTGTGAACATAGTAGCTAAATAATCCCAACGTGTTACATAAGGCAAATATTGTATAATTGTTCGATTTTCTGCAATTTTTTCCATACCTCTGTGTAAATAACCCAATATTGGTTCACAGTCAATAACATCTTCACCATCTAAAGTAACAATTAGTCGAAGAACACCATGCATTGATGGGTGGTGAGGTCCCATATTGACTATCATGAGGTCTTTTCTTGTAGCTGGTACAGTCATAGGTTTTTCCTGATTCATTCTTCCATGAATTGCTGAAAGCGAAAAGAAGTTCACCAAACTTTAAGCCAATAATTCAAACTAACTCTTCAAATTAACGAGTTTTTCTCTCTCGAATATCCAACTGCCCTATTAATTCTTTATAACGTGCTCTATTTTTTTTTGACAAATAAGCCAGCAGCCGTTGACGTTTTCCGAGAATTTTCCGTAGACCTCTTTGAGATAAATAGTCTTTTTTGTGCAATTCCAAATGTGAAGTAAGCCTCCGTATCTTGTTGGTGAAACTTACTACTTGAAATTCAACAGATCCGCTGTTTTCTTTGTTTTCTTCTTGTTCTTGCAAAATAATTGAAATAAATGAATTTTTTACCATAAAATAATTTCACACTCCCCTTTTTACAGATATTTATTTTATTGATCAGTAATAATAATGTCAGAAATTTTAATGTAGTATATACAATAATCATAATTTCTTTATACATTCCTAGTTTTATCAATTAAATTAATCAATCCAATTTTTGAGTTCATTTGTATAGTGATACAAAAAAACGATACCAAATAGTTCAGTCCGAAGATTCGATTGATTAATTTAATTGATACCCCATTTCCTTAATATTCAGGTATCCTAGACTGGGATGTAAGACAGCGCATATGCGCATCGGGTTGCTTGCATATAACACGGTCACGGACATAAGAAAAAATGAAAAATTCATAGAACAATAGAATATATAGGAAACTCAAAATTTTGAATCAGGGATACATATATATCCTTAACATACTCAAGCGGCTCCCATTATTGGTATCAAACCAATAGCGATTCATACAAGCTAAATCTTCTAATCGATAATTAGGCCAAAAAAAGAACTTTAATTTATTTAATTCATTTTTTTTTCTGTCAAAATTTTTACTTTCCTCCAAAAATTGACTCCAGTTTTTTATCTTGTTTTCCTTGCAAAATAAATTATTTCTATGCACACCATTCTGATTCTTTAAATTTAAATTGAAAGAAATTAGAATTCTCAATTCTCTACGACGTCTAGACGATAAAATTTTTTCAGGAACAAGCAAATCAAAATTATTTTTGTCTCTATTTAGAGTTTTTATTTTATGTCTTGAAATGGATTCATCAAAAGTATTCTTAGCAACATTTTTGGGGTTTCGGTATCTTTGATTACTTTGGTGCTTACTTTTATGAACCAAGGAAATACCTATGATTTGATACATAAAAAACTGTCCGTCATTTTTTACAGATAGACGGGCAGGTTCCATAATTAATATTCCCTTTTTCGTTAATTGTGTAAGATTTAAACGCCTCCTCATTATATCCAGATTCATTTCTTTCCTTTGAATATAGGATATAGTAATTTTTCTTACATTTATGAGGCTAACCAGCAGACCATATATCTGGATATTATTCAGCATTTTTTGATTCAATTGATTCAAACGTCCAGTCCATCTTAATTGCAAAGGAAAATCTCCTTTAAGGAATATTTTTAGTTTTTCAATGGATTCTAAAAAATATTCTTCAATATTGTTTTGATTCTTTAATTCAAAATATTGTTTTGAATTTGATGGACTAAAATTTAAAAAAACCTCATTCTCCTCTTGTTTTCCCTCGATATTTTTATTTTCAATAAAATTTGGATTTATATTCAAATTAAAAAGAAGTAAGTTCCTTGGGATAAACCAAGGTTTCTCTTTATATTTATGATAAAGTATCACAAACTCTGGAAAGAAAAAAACTTTCGGATTCGACATGAGGCGATTTAAGATTAAGAATTTTTCATTCATTCCCATCCAATCAAAAGACATTCCCATCCAATCAAAAAAGACCTTATTGTAATTAATTTCAGAATTTGAATCAATTGGAAGATAAAAAAGACCATTACCTTTATTATTAAGTTTATCCCTGATTTGGTCCTTTTTAGGTTCAACCTCAATATTTGTACTAAATTTCCAACCCAAATATTTTCTATCTGTATTTTTTTCCGTATATATAATATCACTTTTTCCTAGATAATTCTTGATAGGATTGAGTATGCTAAAAATTTTTTCGTTATTTCTGTTGGAATTTTCTTGATTCTTATTTGTTTCTAATGATGATCTATAAATAGAGGCCTTCTTCTTAGTTTCAGAATGAATATATTTATATGATAAAAGATCATATCTATAGTTTTTTTGAAAATTTTCCTCTTTATTTGGTAATAAATATACTTTCGAATTTTGTTTTTTTTTTGAATCAAATAATTGGTCTTTTTCATAGGAATACCATTTATTTAAATCCTTATTTTGAGACGTATGGCATTGATTTAGTCCATTTCTCCATTTTTGTGGGATTAATCTAGACCATGTAATCTGCGATAAATCGTATTGATAATGACCTCTTAACCAGTTTTTCCATGGATTCATTCCATTATTTGGAAGTTCCTTATGTCTTACTTCGGAATCAAATATTCCTTGTCTTCCAAAAAGATCTTTTATTTCATTCTTAAGAAAAAAAGAAGGTCCATTATATTGAAGAAGAGATCTTAACTTATTGAAGTTAATAACTTGGGTTTGTGATAATTTTAAAAATACATATTTTTGTGACAAGTAAGATAAATTAAAAAAAATATGTGACTTCCGCTTACTATTTCTAAGATTATCAAAAGCCTTTTTTATAGTCATAGGCGAAATGAAGTCAATTTGATTTTTTTTTGTTTTATTAATCCTTTCTTGATCTTGATTTATTTCATTATTGTCAATGTATTTATCAAGAATTTTTTTGGTTGATTCCATACAAATTTGTAGAGTGATTCTGCGTATATTAATGATACATAGAAAGATATCTATGTATATTTTTTCAATGAAAAATTTAACTATTAATTCAATATTTTTTCTTTTTAATATTTTCCAAATTTTTGGGGGTGATTCTCCATTATTATTTTTTTTTATTCCCGGCGTTACTTTTTTTTTTTTTTTTATTATTTCTATTTGATTTCTGATTGTATTTCTTCTATCAATTCTATGTTTCATTTCTTCTTCGGCCTGTGAATAATTTGTCCAACCTGTAGATCGATTTTGAGTAAGTGATTCATGAATTATCTGAGTGCTGATTATAGAATCCTTTTCTGTTTGAGTTTCACTTGATTCATATATTTCTGTCGGTATAAATAATGGAATTTTATTTTCTTTTAAAAGTTCTTTTATTTTTTGTTTTACAAATAAAACTGCTTTTGATTGTTTTTTTTTTATTTTTTTTAAAACTCTTCGAACTCTAAAATTCAATTTTCTTATTTCGACTTTATAGTCTATATCTTTAAAAATGGGTTCAAAAAAGGAAGGTGTTTTTCGAGGAGGACCAAACGGATATTCTGTTTCCTTTCCTAAAACTGTTAAAAAACAAGAATCAAAATCATCTTGTTGCTTTCGATCTCTATCAGAGAGTCGTAGTTTCGATCTGTGCCAAGGTTTTAAATGAAAAGGATATAGGATTTTGATCTGAAAACCCTCTCTTAACCAATTTTTAGGA